TTTTATCTTCCCATTCATTTCCTGCGGACTCTTCATCTCCTAATTCCTTCCATTCTACCAAAGAATTATCTAGAATAATTCGCAAATCCAAATCGGCTAATTGTTCTCTGATAGCACCTGCCCCCGTAGAGATTTCTCGGTTTCGAAATGTCTCGAAACCTTGAGTAGTAAAAAAGAGTGGGATGCTGTATTTCCAGGATTGGATTTCATATTCGAATGAACCTCGTAATCGTAAGAAAGTAGGTTTTTTAGCTATGGACCTAGCAAAAGAAAAATCGAGATAGGTTCCTATAATATTGGATCCCCCCCTCACAATCGGACGTGAAGGTTTCCTCTCATCCGGCTCAAGTAGTTATACCAAATAAAGATAAGGGGTTCTTCTTCTGTTTAAACTTTGTTTGAGAAAACCCTATAAAAAGCTACTCTTTACTCAAGTTCCCAGTAAGGACCAGCCTTTCATTGATTCATTTTTATCTTATTTTATTTTTTATTTTCACTCTAACCTTTTTTACTTTCTTTTATGTTTATTTATGTTTACGAAAAAAAAGGAAATGTGAAATTCTTGAGTAGTCTACTTCCCCTCAAATGATGAATCCCCTGAAAGGAATATTTTGGGACTCGTAAAGGATTTATTTGTCTATATATTGTATTGTTCCATTCGATCTTTTTTAGGTCTCTACTCACCTCGATGGTTATGTGCCATGATATCCCTTGAAGCATATATGCGATATATAAGCTCCCGTAACCATGCCATATTTGCTTGCGCTTGCCTGAACAGAAAAAAGTCTTTTTTCACGAGGTATGACTAACTATTCCTATATTATCTGTTACGGAATCGACCATGGATCAATCCCCCTTTTCTTCCATTTTTAAGTCTTGAATGCACCCATAATTCTGAGCTTCATGTTCCTCCTCCCAAGATACATGTCAGAGCTGGGGGCATCCCAATCAGATTAAATGGGATGACAGTTTCTCAGTCCAAATCTGTCAAATGAAAATTTCGATCAAATCACACATCGCAATATACTAGGCCCTCTAATTCCCTAAGGGGCTTATCTAAAAGATTCGCAATATAACTAGGAAGACGTTTCAAATACCACACATGAGTCACTGGACATGTCAGTTTGATGTATCCCATTTGGTACCTTCGTACTCGAGAATCAACAAATTCCACCCCGCATTCTTCACAAGATTTCGGGTCTTCTTTTTCAGCCCCAATTCCTCGGTAATTTCCACAAGCACAAATCCCACTTTTTATGGGTCCGGAAATTCTTTCACAAAACAATCCATCTTTCTCCGGTTTATTAGTTTTATAATGAAAAGTATAGGGTTTTGTCACCTCTCCAACTATCTCTCCATTGGGTAGAATTTTTTTTGCCCAAGCCTCGATTTGTTGAGGGGAAACTGGTCCAATTCGAAGTTGTTGATGTTTATACTGGTCGATCATAGAATAGAAATTCTGATTCATTGAGATCAAGCTTCCTTCCTATCCATCTGGAAGTTCTTTTCAGATACAAGGAAATGATTCAGTTCCAGGGACAAAGATCGTAGTTCTCGAACGAGCAATCGAAAAGATTCTGGAGCACCCTCTGGGTTAGGTACTGGTGCTCCAATAATCGTAGCACCAAGTACTTCTTGACGAGCTTTAATATGATCAGATTTAGAAGTAAGCATCTCTTGTAAAATATGAGCAACACCAAATCCCTCTAGAGCCCAAACTTCCATTTCTCCTACTCTTTGTCCCCCTTGTTTGGCCCTCCCTCTAAGAGGTTGTTGTGTAACAAGTGCGTAATGCCCACTGGAACGTCCATGGATTTTATCATCAACTTGATGAATTAATTTTAGGATATAGGACTTTCCTATTAGAACAGGTTGTTCAAAAAGATCTCCTGTTCTTCCATCAAATATTCTGCTTTTTCCCGGATATTCAGGTTCAAATACCCATGGATTTTTTGTTTGCTTACTGGCTTCATATAATTCAGAAAACACTAGTTTTCTTGAGGCCTCTTGCTCATATCTCTCATCAAAGGGTCCTATTCTATAATGTTTCTTTAGCAGATCCCCCGCTAACCCGAGCGAACATTCAAATATCTGTCCCACATTCATTCGTGAGGGGACTCCTAATGGGTTGAATACCATATCAACGGGCGTTCCATCTTGCAAATAGGGCATATCTTGTCTAGACAAAATCTTAGAAATTATACCCTTATTCCCATGTCTTCCAGCTACTTTATCACCTACTTTGATTTCACGTTTCTGTGAAATATATACACGAATCCTTTCTGGATTATAATTGGAAACCCCCTTTCTATGGATCCATCTCACATCAATAACTCGACCCCTTCCCCCTATAGGTAGTCTGAGAGAAGTTTCTTTTGAAGTGGATACCTGAATGCCAAGTATAGCTCGTAATAATCTATCCTCGGGGGCATATGACGATTCGCTCGCTGTCTGAGGTGTTAATTTACCTACTAAGATATCACCTGTTTCTATCCAAGATCCCAGCATCACAATTCCGTTTCTGTCTAAATTTCGGAGTAAACGAGCCTCTAAATGCGGGATCTCCTTAGTGATTCTTTCAGGACCTTGGCTTGTTACATGAGTCTGAATTTCATATTTCCGGATGTGAAAAGAAGTATAAATATCTTCATAGACCAGACGTTCGCTAATTAGTACTGCGTCTTCAAAATTGTAACCTTCCCATGGCATATAAGCTACTAATACATTTTTTCCTAAAGCGAGTTCCCCACCAGCTGTAGCCGCACCACCCGCTAGAATTTGTCCCTTTTTAATGTATTTACCCCGTTGAACCTGAGTTTTTTGATGCATACAAGTATTTTTGTTGGAACGTTGATACATAACTAATGGAATGCTTAGAGTATCCCCATTACTTGAGAAAATGATCTTTTGAGTATCAGTAGAAATGATTTTTCCCTTGCGTTCGGCTATAGCTGAAATCCCCGAATCTAGAGCCGTTTGGCCTTCCAACCCAGTTCCAACAATGCACTTCTCGGACCGAGAAAGTGGAACTGCTTGGCGCTGCATATTAGAACTCATTAAAGCTCGATTCGCATCATTATGCTCGATAAAAGGAATGAGGGAAGCCCCAATAGAAAAATATTGGAAGGGAAAAATGCTTCTAAGATGAATCTCTTCCCATGCAATACTCAGGAATTCTTGACGATATCGAGCTGGAACAACCTGTTGTTCTTGAATACCCCGATTCAAGGCCAAAGAATTTCCTGCTGCTACCATATAATATTCATCTCTATTTGGTGATAAATAAACCATATGTGCCTCTTTTGATCTCTCAGATAATTCATAAAACGGACTCTCTATAGATCCCCAATAACCAACCTTCACATGAGTAGCTAATGATCCAATAAGTCCAACGTTGATTCCTTCGGACGTGTCAATTGGACAAATACGTCCATAGTGACTCGGGTGGATATCTCGTATCCGAAAACTAGCAGTTCGCCCCGTCAATCCTCCAGGACCCAAATAACTCCATTTTCGCCCATGAACAATTTGTGTCAACGGATTAGTCCGATCCAAAACTTGAGATAAAGGGTGTAGGCCAAAAAACGATTCATAAGTAGTTGTTAATGAAGTTGAAGTTACCAAATTTTGAGGAGTCGGTATCAATTTATGCCTGATTGCTCCACATATAGTTCCTCGAACCGTATTTTCTAAACGAACAAGAGCCAATCCAAATTGATCCTGTAATAGATCTGCTACAGAACGAATACGTTTATTTTTCAAGTGATTCATATCGTCAAGTGTACCCATTCCCAATTTCATTCCAATCAAATGATCCACAGCAGCCAATAGATCTCGTGGTAACAAAAATGTATTGTTTTGGGGTATATCAAGATTAAGTCTCCGGTTCATATTTCGTCGACCAATCTTTCCTAATTCACATCTTTGTTGAAAAAATTTCTTTTGTAATTCTTTGCATAAGGACTCAGAAAATACCGGATCCCCCCCTACACAGGCAAATTGTTGATAAAACTCCAAAATAGCATTTTCTTTTGATCCAATCTTTTTTTTCTCTTTATCATTTGGGAAAGACAAGAAAATTTCAGGGTAACAAACATTCTCTAGAATTTCTCTTATATTCGAACCCATAGCTGATGATAGAACTAGAATAGATATTTTTTGTTTTCTACTTACGCGGGCCCATATCCTTGCTTTTCTATCAATTTCTAATTCCGACCTTCCCCCCCAATCCGATATTATAGTACTGGTATAGACAGAAATTCCGTTATGTTCCAATTCTGAACGGTAGTAAATACCGGGACTTTGCAATATTTGGTTGATCACAATTCGGTATATTCCATTTACTATAGAGGTTCCAAAAGAATTCATTATAGGGATGTTTCCAATAAAAATGGTTTGTTCTTGCATATTTCTACCGGTTTTCCAAATTAAGACCGCGGGTACATATAATTCAGAAGAATATGTGAGTGATTCATACACAGCATCTCTTTCTTTTATCAAGGGCTCTACCAATTGATATGTTTCCACAAATAATTGAAATTCAATTTCTTGATCTCTATCTTCAATTTTTTGAAACTTATGAAATTCTTCCGTCAAGCCCTGATTAATGAACCTACAAAATCCCTCAAATTGTATCTGACTAAATCCAGGTATTGTGGACATTCCCTCATTTCCATTCTGGATCATCTTAATCTTAAGTTTCCTCTTTATTGAAAAAAATCCCATTATTGGCTTGGCTCACTATTCATCGAACCCTACCGATTGATCTAGCAATGATGGAATGGATATTCTGTTTACTGAATCACATAAAATTTGAGTCAACTCCATCCATATATATCATACGTATGAACGGAAGCAAGACAGAGAAATGGAGGGCATTTTCGATGCAAGTTCGAATTTGAACTTGAGCCAGGTACAAATAGAAAGAAATGTAAATTTATAAAGCATTCCCGGGAAAAATTCTGTCACTTAGGATGATGGAGTCTTTTATCGGATATCAAAATTGATCCAATTTATACCTAATTCTTTTATTATGATATTATGATCAGGGTGCAAAAAAATAAAAAATCAATGAATTTAGGATTCAATCTGCTCTCTATGAATGAGATAAAAACAGAAGAATCAGGAACAGCATAGAGTTTCCCTTTTTTTAGGACACACAATTGAATGTTTAAAAAGGAATTCACAAATCTTTTTTTGGTAGTAGAATTTCTAAAACACAATGGAATTGCGTACGTATATAGTCATAGGAGTAATCTTTAGGAAGTACATGCCAATATAGCTATTCGTATATCACATCTTTTATCATAATTAAACTTGGTTTAACATAGGTTAGGTCGCACTCTATACATAATGTCTATCTTCTATTCATATTCAATATTCAATGAAATATTCAAGCACGATGATCCTATATAGGGATATGCGCATAAGAAATAGACCTGGGCTCGGTATCCATGTATAAAAATTTCTGTTCTGGAGTTTACACTGTTCTGGGGTTTACATATACACATATATTTTCTTATAATTCTAATTGATAATGTAATAGATAATGATTATTCGTAAATCAATTGGATTTTGCATCCATTAAGGTAATACAAATGGAGATACAAAATTAAGAGCTGTTCACTAATTCAAAGTAAGAAAAGTAAGTAAGAGTAAAAGATTAATAAGTAAATAGTTAATGAAGTAAAGAGTGAATTATTCTAAATTGCCCTGCATTTTACAGTCTGTGACCGGGGCCGGGAATCTTTTCACTTTTCTATAGAAAAGTGAAAAGAGAAGGTAAGTTTTTAAGCGACGCGTGTTTTGAGATAAAATCAATCGAAGAAAAGAATAGAAACAGGATCCAATAAAAAAGAGGAATTATTTTTTGGAAAAAAAATAAGTACAATGGGATTCAAGATCCAAAAATAAAAGAAATTAAGAAAGTAAAAAATTCAAATCAAAACAAAATGAGGAGAGGAAAAGAAATAGAATAATAATATAATTCTAGATTATAGAAATATAGAAAGAGAATATAAGTATAAGTATAAGAATATATATATATAATTCTCTAATTTCTAATTCTATAATTATAGAATTTTTTTATTTCTTTATCCATTTTGGATAGAATTTGGCGGCATGGCCAAGTGGTAAGGCGGGGGACTGCAAATCCTTTATCCCCAGTTCGAATCTGGGTGTCGCCTGATCAACAAAAAAATACTTGGAATTTTTTGATCGAACTTGACGAATTCTTGCCCCGAAAAAGCATTAGGCAAGGGCTAGGTCTGTTGATACTTGATTTTGAGAACCCATAGGGCCTATAAAAGACTGTCATCTTTTTTCTCAAAATCAGGGTTCTGAGTGTGGCTCAAAAAGGCACCAATAAATCTGAAGCAACTCAATCTTATTAATGATTGGTTTGGGCTATTCTGAATTGAATCAAATAAAAGAAATAGTGAGAATTCATTCTGGGCATCAGAACTATGAAAGTAAGAAGTCGGAAATCTTGGTATCCAAAGGTTCCTAAGAGACACTCCGTTTTGGCTACTAAGGTTGAAGAAAGGATTCTAAAAAAGACTATAAAGACTCCCTAATTATTTTACAATATAACTTTCTTAATATTGAGGTAGTGTCTACTCACTCTGTCTGCGATGAAATTAGATTGGATAGGCTGATGGGAATTTCATTTAATAATTGTGGCAAAGAACTGAAGATACTTTGTATCCAGACTCACTAGAGGTTCTGAGTGCTGCTCATAAATTTCATCAGAATGGTTGAATGGCTCTTCTTTCTATTTGTATATTTTATTTTTTCTTTTTTTTTCCAATTCTTTCTATTGAAATAGAAAGAATTGGAACTTTTTATGAGTGGATTCATGAAATTATTTCATAAAGAGCCATAAGTAAGAATCCTATTTTGACTCTGCACCATTGATTCCACTATGATTATGAATCAATAATGGAATAATTCCTTCATTTCATAGAGATAGGGGACATCATTCGCATGGATATAGTAAGTCTCGCTTGGGCTGCTTTAATGGTAGTGTTTACATTTTCTCTTTCACTTGTAGTATGGGGAAGGAGTGGGCTTTAGAGCTAGGAATATTACTAATTTAGTACTTTACTGAAAAATCTACTTGTATCAATTGTGATCGTTTTGCGAAAGCTTAAAAAAAACTTGACTTGCTTTAGTTTATTTATATTTTATCTATATATTATATCTTATATATAAGATATATTAAGTAGTATTATATTATTATTTTATTATTAGATTTCTATTTTCTATTGAATCCTCTATTAAATATTAAATAGTTTTCTTTTATTATTATATTCTTATTATTTATTAATATATATTAATAGATTAGATTTCTATAATTCTCTAATATATGATATGGTATTTATATGGTATATAGTATATGTCTGTACTATTCTTCCTACATTAATTCTTTTGATAGGCCCCCGGATCCATAAGCATAAGAAGAGATATAAAAAATCAGGAATTCAAGCAGTTGACTTGTAA